TAAGAAAAAGGATATTTCTCTTTTCGATGATTCTATACGGCATGAGATAAATCCCCTTTTTTCTTTCTATATATTTTAGAATTTTATACTCTATTTTATACTATACTATAGTAATAATGAAAAATGAAAGAAAAGGTTCCAGCATAGAGAATGAAATCATACCCCCTATTCCTACAAGAAAATCATTTCTTTCAACACTTACTCGTTATTAGTTAACAATCCGAGTCATTGGATCTATATGCTTAATTCCGAAAGAAAATATTCAAATGATTATTCATCGAATTACTATTCATACCATATTTTGCATATTCATTCAAATAAGGGAGCAGGAAGACTGTATGGAAAAGGAAAACTGGCGGTTCAACTCGATGTTCTTTAAGAGGAAGTTAGCATACAGGTGTGTCCTAAGGAAATCAATGGAGGATTTTGGTCCTATTGGAAATACTAATGGAAGTGAAAACCCCCTTATAGATAAAAACACTCATAGTTGGGAGGATAGTGAGAGCCCCTCTTGCGATAATATTGATCATTTATTCCATGTCATAGGCATTCCGAGTTTCCTCTCTGATGATACTTCTTTTTTAGTTCAAGACAGTGATGGTCACAATTATTCCATATATTTTGATATTGAAAATAATATTTTTGAGATTGACAATGAGCCCCTTCCCCTGTTTCGAGGTAAACTAGAAAAAGCACTTTCTAGATATAGTTTGAATAGTTACATTCTAAATTGCATTGACAATTATCTTGATATTGAAATCCTTATGAATAGTGACATTTATAGTTCTATTTTTAATGTAGACCAAAAGGCTATTAGATACATTGTTACTTACATTTGTTATGAAATGGATTCCCATGAAGAAAGCGATTCCCATATGCAACAAAAAAGTATAAATTACAAGGATTTGTGGGTTCTATGCGAAAATTGTTATGAATTAAATTATAAGAGGTTTTTGAAGGAAAAATTGAATATTTGTGAACACTGTGGGTCTCATTTAAAAATGAGTAGTTCAGATAGAATTGAACTTTTGATTGATCCCGGCACTTGGGCTCCAATGGATGAGGACATGTTTTCTGTGGCCCTTGAATTTGATTCGGAGGAGGAGGATGCCTATGAAGATAAAAAAGATGGCGATGAGGACATTATTTCTGTGGCCCCTGAATTTGATTCGGCGCGGGCTCCAATGGGTGACGGAATGGCTTGTTTTGCGGGCCCCACTGATTCGAAGGAGGAGGAGGGGTCTTATATCGATCGTATTGATTCTTATCAAAAAGAGACAGGGTTAAATGAGGCTGTTCAAACAGGCATAGGTCAATTAAATGGCATTCCCATAGCAATTGGGGTTATGGAGTTTCAGTTCATGGGGGGGAGTATGGGATCCGTAGTAGGCGAGAAAATAACCCGTTTGATCGAATATGCTACTGATAAATCTCTACCTGTTATTATAGTGTGTGCTTCCGGGGGAGCCCGTATGCAAGAAGGGAGTTTGAGTTTGATGCAAATGGCAAAAATATCTTCCGCTTCATATAACTATCAATCAAATAAAAACGTATTATATGTATCGATCCTTACATCTCCTACAACCGGTGGAGTGACCGCCAGCTTTGGTATGTTAGGGGATATCATTATTGCCGAACCTAATGCCTACATTGCATTTGCGGGTAAAAGAGTAATTGAAGAAACATTGAAAACCGAAATACCTGAAGGTTCACAAGAGACTGAGTATTTATTCGAGAAAGGCTTATTCGACCCAATCGTACCACGTAATCCTTTAAAAGGCGTTCTGAGTGAGTTGTTTCAACTTCATGGTTTCTTTCCGGTGAATCAAAATGAAAGTCAAAAAAAGGGGGATTTGTTATAGCCGCATATATATAATAGAAGAACTTCATCCAATTTAAAGGGGGTCTCACACCACAAGACAGAGAACAATAACCGAGAAAAAAGGTCTAATTTCTAATTATGGAAACAACAAGTTGTTGTTCTTAACAATAAAACAACAATTCGTATATATGATATAACTAGAATAACCGAAACAGAGATCTATTCTATTCAATTAACCGCGGTCATCTTATTATATCCGAGTAATTGAACATGCATAAGAAAGATCCACCTTATTTACAATTCCAAGAAGGCGGGTCTTTCTTATGCATACAGGCCCATTCAAATCCATAAGTATAAGTAAAGTAGATAAACAGGAATCAGAATTAACGGCAGTACATACAAGATAGAGATTTGAGATGTTAAGTTAAATACTTAATCTTAATAATAAAGAAACCAAAAAAATCAAAAATGAAAACCTCACAGAAAAAAAAAAAAAATCTCGACTGAATCTTTCAGAAAGTCAAGGTATTTGTAAGAAAAAGCCTTTTTATTCTGAAAAGGCTGTATATCATCATTCATAACATAGATAAGGATACAAAACGTGCAGTTTTGTACTCATTCATTAGCCTTGTTGGCTTTCTTGTTCCGGCATTTTTAGTCCGATTTTTATTACGAAGGATACAAAAGCCTTGGGAAAAAATCCTTCTTCTTTTTCTTTTTGTTATTTACATGATTTTTTATATCATGTAAATAACAAAAAGAAGAAGAAGAAAAAAAAAGGACGAATCTTAAGTATATTAAGTATAGATAATGTACATAGTCTATGTACATTATCTATACTTAATATACTTAAGATCTCTTTACTTTATAAGATAAGAGGTTAAAATATTCAATCGAGGTATCTAGTCTATGGAAACTTTCAGCTTCCCTGCTTTTTTTGTACCTATCGTGGGCCTAGTATTTCCTGCAATTGCAATGGCTTCTTTATCTATTCATGTTCAAAAAAACAAGATTATCTAGCTCCAACGGGAGTAAAATATGAAAATGACTTTGTTTGAAAGACCTTAATTATTCTATTATATTGTATAAAATAAAAAGAGTTCTATATAATTAGAATTATTCCTAATGATTCCAATTCTAATAGTGCTAGTTGGTGAAAGTTACTTTTTCGCTTGGGTTATTCTCTCAATTCCAATAAAATGCACCTGGATCTTGTATGAACTGGCGATCAGAACGTATATGGATAGAACTTATAACGGGGTCTCGGAAAACAAGTAATTTCCTTTGGGCCTGTATCCTTTTTTTAGGTTCATTAGGATTCCTATTGGTTGGAACTTCTAGTTATCTTGGTCGCAATCTGATATCCTTATTTCCGTCTCAGCAAATCCTTTTTTTTCCACAAGGGGTCGTGATGTCCTTCTATGGGATCGCGGGTCTCTTCGTTAGCTCCTATTTGTGGTGCGCTATTTGGTGGAATGTAGGTAGTGGTTATGAGCAATTCGATAGAAAAAAGGGAAAAGTTTGTATTTTTCGTTGGGGATTTCCTGGAAGAAATCGTCGCATTTTCTTTCGATTCCTTATGAGAGATATCCAATCGATTCGAATCGAAGTTATAGAGGGTCTTTATCCTCGTCGTGTACTTTATATGGAAATCAGAGGTCAGGGAGCCCTTCCGCTGACTCGTACTGATGAGAATTTGACTCCACGAGAAATTGAACAAAAAGCTGCTGAATTGGCCTATTTCTTGCGCGTACCTATTGAAGTATTTTGAAATGAACTGAAGCATTTTTCTCTGCATTGGGCAAGAGGCCCAGGAATCCAATCCTCTTTGTTTTTTTTTTTGCTAGAGAGCTCCTCTTTCATAAAAATACAAGATTGAGTAGAGTAGAGTCCAGCCAGGAAGTTGCTTCATTTCATTAAAAATTGACTGATTCAAAATGACAAAAAAGAAAACATTTGCCCCCTTTCCATATCTTGCATCTATAGTCTTTTTACCCTGGTGGATCTCTTTCTCATTTAACAAAAGTATAAAGTCTTGGGTTAGTAATTGGTGGACTACTAGTAAATCCGAAACTTTTTTGAATGATATTCAAGAAAAGAAGATTTTAGATAAATTCATAGAATTAGAAGAACTCTTTTTTTTGGACGAAATGATAAAGGAGTACCCGAAGACGCATATACAAAAGCTTCGTATAGGAATCCACGAAGAAACAATACAATTGGTTAAGATGCACAATGAGGGTCATATCCATACCATTTTGCATTTCTCGACAAATATAATAAGTTTTGCTATTTTAAGTGGTTATTCTATTCTGTGTAATGAAGAACTTGCCATTCTTAATTCTTGGGTTCGAGAATTTCTCTATAATTTAAGCGACACAATAAAAGCCTTTTCTATTCTTTTGTTAACTGATTTTTGTATTGGATTCCATTCGCCTCGTGGTTGGAAACTAATAATTTCTTTTGTCTACAAGGATTTTGGATTTTCTCATAATGATCAAATTCTATCTGTTCTTGTTTCTATTTTTCCAGTCATTCTAGATACCTTTTTTAAATATTGGATTTTCCATTATTTAAATCGTGTATCTCCCTCGCTTGTAGTGATTTATCATTCAATGAAAGACTAAAGAATGATTCACTAATATGAATCCAATGATAATCTTTCTTACTTCGTCCATAAACAAATCAGTCAAAATCTTAAGCACTCTTTCTCTTTTTATTCATCCAGGGGAGTATTCCTGTATTCCAGTAAAATAATAAAATAGTCTAATCGTGGATAGGAAACTATACTAGCAGCCTACCTAATTTATTGTATAAATGTATACATTTTTGGGATCAATGATTGGACCATGCAAAATAGAAATATCTTTTCTTGGGTAAAGGAGCAGATGACTCGATCCATGTCTCTATCGATCATGCTATTGATATATATAATAACTTGGGCATCGATTTCACATGCATATCCCATTTTTGCACAACAGAGTTATGAAAATCCACGAGAAGCAACCGGGCGTATTGTATGCGCCAATTGCCATTTAGCTAATAAGCCCGTGGATATTGAGGTTCCACAAGCAGTACTTCCTGATACTGTATTTGAAGCAGTTGTTAGAATCCCGTATGATATGCAACTGAAACAAGTTCTTTCTAATGGGAAAAAGGGGTCCTTGAATGTAGGGGC